TCAATAGTGTAGTGAATCTATATAGAATAACTTCGAGTCCTTGTTTCTTACTTGGTATTAGAGTTCGAATGAAAACCGCCCAATTGCAGGAATTTGCTATTTTGTGAGGATAAATCAAATAAGGTTTTCCTTAGAAAATTATTATTATCAATTATCAATGATATGATAAATAGATACGAATAGAGCAAGAAAAGAAGGAAATAAAAAAACAAAGTATAGAAAAGATATCCAAAATGATATAGAAATCACTATCCTACCCTTAGTTTTTATTTCCTTAATTTAATTGAATTTGTTTTGATTAGAGCCAAGTTCCTTAAAAACCTCTGCCTTTTTTAAAATATCCTGAACAGTTTCTGTAGGCTGAGCACCTTTTTCAAGGAAATAGAGAATTGCGGGAACGTTTAAATAAGTTTGATTCTTGATCGGATCATAAAAACCCACTTTCCGAAGATCTCTTCCTTCTCTTCGGGATCGAACATCAATTGCAACGATTCGATAGACGGCTCATCGGGATAGATGTAGATGAAAAAGAACCCCCCCTAGAACCGTATAGGAAGTTTTATCCTCGTACGGCTCGAGAAAAAATGATTCGAAGTTTTGTCTATGGATAAAATTATAATAAATAGGAAAGGAATCCATATAAAATAAATTATTCTATAATTAAACTCATAGTCATAGTATAGTCTTTTTTATTTCGCTTCCTTCCTGAAAAAAAAAATCATTTGTACTCATAACTCAAGTTCAATAATTCAAAAATTTGAAAGATTTTTCTTTCATTTTGAATCTATTTTTTTTATTGAGTGGTCTTTAACCCACCCTTTTTGTCTCGTTTAAAATATATTTGGATTCTTTATTCGGATCCGTGAGACAATTAAAGTGGTGTTTCCTTGTTCTGGGATCCTTTATCTTTGTTTTAAATCATTGGGTTTAGACATTACTTCGGTGCTTCTTAATCCTTTCAAAATGGTAGCAACATACCCCTTTTGTGATTTCTTTCTATCAAAGAATCATACCAACGGTTGATTCGTGCGTGATACACTGTGGATTGAAAAAGGTTTAGCCGTTCCAACAATTTTTTTTTCAATTTTGCTCGAATCGGATCCTTTTGATTTCTATTATCTATATTAATTATAGAAGATATACTTACGAAGTTGTTCCAATTTATTAATTGGCATTAACCCTAGATCGTTGCCCCTGAGAAATTAATCAATACTTTCTACTCGAGCTCCATCATGAACTATTTACATTATAACCCAATAAAAAAAAAGAAGAGTTATAGTAGAATAGAACAAATGACGTCGAGCCAAGAGCACCTTCATTCCTAATATAAAATGGTGGATAAGAATCCACACGGGATCGTGTCCTTCAAGTCGCACGTTGCTTTCTACCACATCGTTTTAAACGAAGTTTTACCATAACATTCCTCGAATTTGGAATCAGTATGGAATTGATTCAATTATGGAATCATGAATAGTCATTGGTTCAATCAGTACAGAGACAAAGTCATTTATATTTCTTATTTTCTACATAGATAATAATTTATTTTTATAGATAATATAATAAATATTTTTCTTCAGAAAAATTAGCAAGACCTCGGCTTTTTTTGTATGAATGGAACATTTTTATTTTTATGAACATTTTTCTAATTTTCTATAAATATATCTCGCAAAAAAATATCTAATATCTATCTAAGAGAAATAGACAGAAATCAAATCAAAATAAAATATAGAAATAACATAACTAGCATCACACGAATAAGGAAATTCTATTTGACTCTGCTTCTTGAAGTGACTCAATAAGATAGACTGACCCATTTTCAACTTCCCAAAGATGGAACCTATAAGGAATGATTCCAAATTAGAAATCTTGATACTTGATATTTGAAAAAGTTTCCTACTTTCTATCTACATCATTATTTGAGTAAAGTTTTATAGTAAAGACTCCCTTTTTTTATTTTCTTATCATCATCATAAGAATAAGAAAGAGAAATCTTTGCTTTTTTTCGAATAGAATTGTCAATGAAATGATGTAAAGTAAATAAACTAAATAAGCTAAATACATTGAACAAAAAAAAGAAATCTCATTGTTAAATATTTCAATTTTACTATTTTAGGGATGCAATTTCTTTTTCACAAAAATAAAAGACTATTGTCACTGAAATAGGATAACAATACATACCTATAGGCTAAGCACTTCCTCGTTTTATATGTATTTTCTTTTCATATTTTGTTTAACCTGAGGTTAAGTAATCTTTCTGCAACTATGCTCTATGCCCCATCTTATCTTTATCTGGGTCACAAAAGGATTTTGAACTCGATTTAGTTCAGTTTGTGTTGTGAAAAAATATAAAATAAAAGAGAAATAATATTCTATTCCAATATTAGACCTTGAAACAGAACCTTGTTGAACAAAAAAGAAGTATTAGGATACAATGGATGGATATGCTCTGGGACGGAAGGATTCGAACCTCCGAATAGCGGGACCAAAACCCGTTGCCTTACCGCTTGGCTACGCCCCATTTCCTTTTTTTATTGCACACTATAATAATAATAAAGAATAATATTGGTATTAAGTGTTCGTCAATTCCAGTCCAAATATCTAGAGAAAATCTTTATTCTTTATAGAATCTATTATAGATTCGTGTTAGGATTTTGGAATGTGTATATCTATAATAATTCAATTGGATTTATTGATCATTACATATAATTCAATTAAGATATTGTATGAAAGTATGATTTCTTCTATTCTCCTTTGAGAATTGGAGGATTTTTGATTGAGCGGAAAAAGAAGGATTTTTTTGTCTACCCTACTTTCTTCATTTTTCCTTATATCAATAACTCAATCAAAATGCAATTATCTCGACGAAAAAAATGTCTGTTATGCTTAATATCTTTAGTTTGATCTGTCTTAATTCTGCCCTTTATCCGAGTAGTCTTTTCTTCGCCAAATTGCCCGAAGCCTATGCTTTTTTGAATCCAATCGTAGATGTTATGCCAGTCATACCTCTGTTCTTTTTTCTTTTAGCCTTTGTTTGGCAAGCTGCTGTAAGTTTTCGATAAGATTTTAACACTATCCTAGAAAATTCATTATCATTATTTATTCGAGAAAAATTATAACAATTTATGATGATAAGATCAAATAAGTCTGACAGTATGAACCTTCAATTCAAACATTGAAATTTCGAATAGCCGCGAGAAATCAGGCTCGTCCTATTTCCCAATTTTAATCCTTTTTCCGGCGAAATACCCTATTAGATTAGGGTCCCTTACAATATCTAATTGTGGGTATGAAAGTGATTTGTGGTAATCAAAGACTCTTATTACAAATTTCAACTTCATTTGAATTTCTGAACATTTTTTTTTTTCTATTTTTAGAATTCATTTCTTGGTGTCAAAATAGGATATGTGATATAAAAATGGAGGATCTATTATCTTTTCTCGTTTTTCTTTTTCAAAAAATGATCTTGGAGGTTGTGTAATGCTTACTCTCAAACTTTTCGTTTACACAGTAGTAATATTCTTTGTTTCTCTCTTCATCTTTGGATTCCTATCCAATGATCCAGGACGTAATCCTGGACGTGAAGAATAAAATAAAAATTTTGTTTTTCTTGCTTGATTTTACAATTTTCTTAAGATTTTATTTTAGCTATTCCACACATTTAACTAGTAAAAAAATAAATAAGGGGTTTGCAAAATTTTAAAGAAAAAAATAAAAAGTCATCAACGGAAACGGAAAGAGAGGGATTCGAACCCTCGGTACGAATAACTCGTACAACGGATTAGCAATCCGCCGCTTTCGTCCACTCAGCCATCTCTCCCAATCGAAAAAGATAATTACTATGTTACAGTACACATCAAGTAAGGATTAAAGAAAGTATTTCTTTCACATTCTTTATCGTTATTATATAATTAGCAATTCCATTTAGATGCTCGAAAGATCCAAATAGAAAGATAAATAAAGAAGACCTTATTGCTTTTATTTTGTTCGAAGTGCCTTTTGGGCCTGGCCCGGTCAATACCCAGCCGGGCCCTTTTTTTCTTCCAACGAATTCACTTTATTTATAGGCAACAGACTCTAAATAGCAAATTTTGTATCTGTGTAACAATTTCCGTTCTGGGGTTTACATATACTTATAATTTTTGTTATAATGGAAATTGAGAAGGATTTTTGATTCAAAAGAATCAATCAATTAAGTATGTATAAATTTGTATTTTCTTATGTCATCAGGCAAACCAAATTTTAGATTCAAATCCCAGAATCATTCACGAATTGTTAGTCAAGGAATAGTTAATGGTTCCCCTTTGTCATAAATTTTGACTTTTTTGAGTAAAAATCCACATTTTATTTTTCAAAAGTCCGTGGAAGTTTTTCGGCATTGTGTGTTTTGAGATACTATACAATCAATCGAAGGCGTAGATCAAATACAATCAAAAGGGCAATAAAAGGTTTCTTTTCTAATTTTTCTAAATTTAGAAAAAGGATTAAAAAATGGATGCAATATGCAAGTACAATAAACTAAAGTCTAGTAAAAAAAGGGGGGGAATTTTTTCTCCTATTGTGTATCGTTTTGGCGGCATGGCCGAGTGGTAAGGCGGGGGACTGCAAATCCTTTTTCCCCAGTTCAAATCCGGGTGCCGCCTCATCAACAAACGAATTGAAATTTCTTATTCTGTTGTGCTGTTTTATTCTGTTCTGGGAATTTTGTAAAAAAAAAAAGATTGGAAATCTTTGAATCTAAAATTCAAATCAAAGAAAGATTCTAATGGAAAAATTAGAAATAATGGTCGAAGCAAGACTTCCCGATTCTCTTCTACTGCTAATGTAATGTCTACTGATTGGGTCTTGAATTACATTGTATAGCCGGGATAATTCAACTACTAGTTGGGGAAAGTGCTTTCTATACTGTAATCTACATATATATAGACGAATAGCAAAGCAATTGATCTATGATCTAGCAATTGATCTATGATCTATTTTGACTTTCAAGGGCACGAAAAAAAAAAGAAGGGGCCCTCGTATTTGATTAATGGATTCCATTACTAACATTCCTTTGTAATGTCATTGTGTATTTTACTTGTGTTTATTCTTTCCCGATTAGAAATCATTAGAAATCATATAGGAATTTTTGAAATGGATTTTTTTTCGTTCATCAATAGTGTTCTGCCAGAATCCTTTTTTGACTCTGGACCATTCATTCTACTATTATTAGTGAGCAATAATGGAATAATTCTATCATAGAGATAAGGGACATAATTCACATGGATATAGTAAGTCTCGCTTGGGCTGCTTTAATGGTAGTCTTTACATTTTCCCTTTCACTCGTAGTATGGGGAAGAAGTGGACTTTAGAAGCACTCCTACTTTAGTTGAGGAATGAAACTGTTTTATAGATCGTTCTGCAACGCATTTTTTATTTAAATTGAAAAATTTTCAAATAAAAATATCTTCATTTCTAAATTCCATTGGATTGGATTCTAGTGGAGAAATGTAGTCTATAAAGACTAATTATTTGAGATTCATCGGAATCGGAATAAATAGATAGATCAAAGAAATAGAATTGGGTCCTACGTCAATTCTATATATGGATAATAATAATAATAACTACATATATTGAAGATAGAAGCTAATATAGTATACCAAGTTTATTAGAAAGTCAAGTATAACTTTATATACTACTATAACACTAATAGAGAGTATGGTAAGTAAGAAATTTATTTCTTACTTACCATACTCTCGGATCTCATAGAATACCGCCGACTATAGCCCGTGGATTTCATCTAAGACGCAAAAATAGAATACTTTTCTTTTGATTTCTTCAACTATTGAGAATAATTCAGAAGTCAAGTTTCATTTAAAGTAATTAATTATTTTGACTTTCTGTTTTTACGTAAATTATAAGTAGAAAAGCAGTAGGAACTAAAATGAACAGTGCAGTAGCAATAAATGCAAGAATATTTACTTCCATAATCTCATCGTTTTTTTATTTCACAATAACTCGGGATTTAATCCCATAGAGATGATAAATTTTTCGCCTGTCAATTCAATGAATACATTAACTATTAACTATCGATGATTTTGAATCGGATCAATATCATGAATAAAAATATCTGAGCTATTAAATTAATTCGTCGTCGAGAATTGAATAGTATAACATACGAAGATCCTTTATCCATATCGAATCCAAGATTGGATTCCCGGACCAATCAAAAATTCATTTATTTATCCTTTTTTTTATGTTCTTTGTTTTCTATAACCTACCTTAGGTCTTCCTTGTAGAACCATCAACTGAAGTATCATCTAACCACCCGTCCGTTTCCATTAACTACAAAACCCCAACAAACAATACAAGCGAAGTGGAACAAGAGAGGAATTAGGTTCTAAATTTTAATGATCCAATTTTCTTTGGAAGAAAAAGAAGTATGAGAAATATTAGTCGCGGGAGAAAAGATGGAATATTTTATCAACTTCACTATTTTAGTTCTTTTCATTTTAGTTTAGGGTTTGTTCTTTCTTCGATAGAATCCTGAAAAAAAGAGGGGAAACCCCTTCGGAATTCAATTGCTCTCTGTCCCTTCTTTGACAGAAAATGGAGAGGCGAATTAATGTACTTATTGGATTAGATACGTCGGGACTGACGGGGCTCGAACCCGCAACGTCCGCCTTGACAGGGCGGTGCTCTAGCCTATTGAACTACAATCCCAGGGAAATAAGAAGAGATCTTGCAGAAAATTTGGATTCTTTTTTATTCTCTTGTATCAGGTCAGGTATTTCTTAAGGGTTCTATCAAGTAGATTGGCTAATTGTTGGGCCGAGCTGGATTTGAACCAGCGTAGACATCTTGTCAACGAATTTACAGTCCGTCCCCTTTAACCACTCGGGCATCGACCCAGCGTCTAATTTATTTTAGACGTTCCATAAGCCACTTCCTTTCGTTTCCCAGGCAGACTTTACAAATATATATCACTTGATATAAAATAGAAAGTCCCACTAAGTAGACTAATAGAAGGACTTGACAAATATAGATCACTTGATAGGAAATCCCGCTCCTATAGTCTTGTATACCCCCAGAGGGACTTGAACCCTCGTTTTCTCCGTGAAAGAGAGATGTCTTAACCACTGGACCATAGGGGCGGCCCTGTGGCCATCATAATATAATATAACTTAATATAACTCAGGCTGAGAGCCACCAAAAGGAGACACATAAAATATTCGGGGGTTTAATGGGAATCAAACTTTACCATTAAATACAACCTTGAAACTTGATTTCATTGGTCTTTTTCGTCTTTATATCTCTCAGTCACAAAGGGTTATACCTTGGATCCAAGATCTACCACTCTGCAGTAGATTCAAGGTGGTTTACCTAAATATGATTTTTTTTTGTCGCTCAAATTATATTGAGCCCTAAGTCATACTGTCAATTGACGACACGACAGGACAGCACAAGAGGGCAATAAACGAGGCGAGAACGCGCCGATATAGATTACCGCGTTCATTAATACAA